AATCCGCTGTTGTACTATATAAATTTGATTTGGTGAGACAAAGAATCTAAAAAAGACCTTCCCTTTTGAGCTCTGTCCTTTTTTTTTTCTACATTTCTTTCATTTATATTTATACAGAATAAAATACACCCAAGGATTTAAGAACCCTTTAAAAACCCATTGCCTAATGAAAACTTTAATTTTCTATTAATTGGTCAAACTTGAGTAAAGAATACTTCCAAATTCCATTTTAAAATTCGAATCAAACTAGTAATTAAAGTAATTAATTTATTAAAAGATACACGTTTTGTTAAAAAAATCTTAGTGATTTTTTTATTAAATTTGATTTTTTTTTACCCCCCCTTTTTGATAAATATAAAAAATCTTATAAAAAATGTTAGATATTATAGCGTTTCCTATAAATGTCTTTTTTATTGAAACGTAAAATAATCAATCAATTTTATAATGAAACTAGTTAATGATTTGAAACAAACTGACTAAAAAGCGAGATTAGTACAAAATTTTTACCTTAGTTAATCCTATGATTCATATCGATTCATATCATAATCAAGTAATCTTTTTAGTATAATTTTTTATCCTTACTTTATGAATATAAACTTTATGAATATAAAGTCATATAATAATAATGAAATTTCGTATTTTCGTTATTTTAAGAAAAATCTTAGTTAATAACTAAATTCGCTTTTTATGAGCAAGTTGGTCATATCATTTGCCCAATTGTAACTTCTTTATTTTAATATTTAAAGTATTTTGGAAAGACCCAGATAATATATAAAATTCGAAAAATATCTTTAAGTTAGTACATCTCTTGATTTTTTTATTGACCCCTTTTGTTTTGAAATTGAAAGGGGGTAGGATCCGGTAAATCGGAAACAATAAATTAAGAATAAAAACTTTTTTATGGAACAGACATATCAATATGCGTGGATAATTCCTTTCCTTCCACTTCCAGTTCCTATGTTAATAGGAGCGGGACTTCTTCTTTTTCCGTCGGCAACAAAAAGTCTTCGCCGTATGTGGGCTTTTCAAAGTGTTTTTTTGTTAAGTATAGTCATGCTTTTTTCGATCAATCTGTCTATTCAGCAAATAAATGGCAGTTCTATCTATCAATATGTATGGTCTTGGATCATCAATAATGATTTTTCTTTAGAATTCGGTTACTTGATCGACCCGCTTACTTCTATTATGTCAATATTGATTACTACTATTGGAATTATGGTTCTTATTTATAGTGATAATTATATGTCTTATGATCAAGGATATTTGAGATTTTTTGCTTATATGAGTTTTTTCAGTACTTCTATGTTAGGATTAGTTACTAGTTCTAATTTGATACAAATTTATATTTTTTGGGAATTGGTAGGAATGTGTTCATATCTATTAATAGGGTTTTGGTTCACACGGCCTGTTGCTGCAAATGCTTGCCAAAAGGCATTTGTAACTAATCGTGTTGGGGATTTTGGTTTATTATTAGGAATTTTAGGTTTTTATTGGATAACAGGGAGTTTCGAATTTCGAGATTTATTCAAAATATTCAATAACTTGATTTCTAATAATCATAATGAAGTCAATTTTTTATTTGTTACTTTCTGTGCCGTTCTATTATTTGCCGGTGCAGTTGCTAAATCTGCACAATTTCCCCTTCATGTATGGTTACCGGATGCCATGGAGGGACCTACTCCTATTTCGGCTCTTATACATGCTGCTACTATGGTAGCTGCGGGCATTTTTCTTGTAGCTCGGCTTATTCCTCTTTTCATAGTCATCCCTCATATAATGAATTTCATCTCTTTGATAGGAGTAATAACAATATTATTCGGAGCAACTTTTGCCCTTGCTCAAAAAGACATTAAGAGAGGTTTAGCCTATTCCACAATGTCTCAATTGGGTTATATGATGTTAGCTCTAGGTATGGGGTCTTATCGAAGTGCTTTATTTCATTTGATTACTCATGCTTATTCGAAAGCATTATTATTTTTAGGATCTGGATCCGTTATTCATTCAATGGAAACTCTTGTTGGATATTCTCCAAATAAAAGTCAGAATATGGTTTTTATGGGGGGTTTAACAAAGCATGTCCCAATTACCAAAACCGCTTTTTTATTAGGTACACTTTCTCTTTGTGGTATTCCGCCTCTTGCTTGTTTTTGGTCCAAAGATGAAATTATTAATGATACTTGGTTGTATTCACCCATTTTCGCAATAATAGCTTGGTTTACAGCGGGATTAACCGCATTTTATATGTTTCGAATCTATTTACTTACTTTTGAAGGACATTTAAACGTTCATTTTCAAAATTATAGTGGCAAAAAGAATACCCCCTTCTATTCAATATCTCTATGGGGTAAAGAAGATTCAAAAAAAATTAACAAAAATTTTAGTTTATTAACGTTATTAACAATGAAAAATCATAATATTTTTTCTTTTTTTTCAAAAAAAACGTATCGAATTGATCAGAATGCAAGAAACATCACACAACCTTTTATTACTATTACCAGTT